AAATATGGGGCTATAGGGGTGCATTCAATTGTCAAAAAAGAAGATTTGATTGAGTATCGGGGAGTCAAAGAATTTAAGCCAAAATACCAAATGCAAGTAGATCGCTTTTTTTTCATTCCCGAGGAAGTGTATATTTTACCCGAATCTTCTTCCCTAATGGTACGGAATAATAGTATCGTTGGAGTAGATACACAAATCTCTTTAAATACAAGAAGTCGAGGGGGCGGATTGGTCCGAGTGGAAAGAAAAAAAAAAAAAATCGAACTTAAAATCTTTTCGGGAGATATCCATTTTCCGGGAGAGACAGATAAGATATCCCGACATAGTGGTATCTTGATACCACCAGGAACGGTAAAAACACATTCTAAGGAATCAAAAAAAGTGAAAAATTGGATCTATATCCAACGAATCACACCTACCAAAAAAAAGTATTTTGTTTTGGTTCGACCAGTAATCATATATGAGATAGCGAACGGTATCAATTTAGGAACACTTTTCACCGCGGATCTATTGCAGGAAAAGGATAATCTGAAACTTCGAGTTGTCAATTATATTCTTTATGGAAATAGTAAACCAATTCGGGGAATTTCTGGCACAAGTATTCAATTAATTCGTACTTGTTTAGTCTTGAATTGGGATCAAGACAAAAAAAGTTCTTCTATCGAGGAGGCCCGCGCTTCTTTTGTTGAAGTAAGCACAAATGGTCTGATTCGTGATTTCCTAAGAATCAATCTATTGAAATCCAAAATTTCATATATCGGGAGTAGAACTAGAAAAAGGGATGATCCATCAGGTTTCGGACCGATCTCTAATAATGGATCAGATCCCACCAATATTAATCCATTTTATCCCAGTTATTCCAAGGCAAGGATTCAACAATCACTTAAACAAAATCACGGACCTATTAGTACGTTATTGAATAGAAATAAGGAATGTCAATTTTTGCTAATTTTGTCATCATCTAATTGTTTTCGAATGGATGCATTCAATCATGTAAAAGATCACAATGTAATAAAAGAATCCATTAAAAGAGATCCTATAATTTCAATTCAAAATTCGTTGGGCCCATTAGGAACAGCCCTTCAAATTGCAAATTTTGATTTATTAAACCATTTCAATTTAATAACTCATAATCAGATCTCCATAACTAAATATTTGAAACTTGACAATTTAAAAGAGACTTTTCAAGTACTTAAATATTATTTAATGGATGAAACCGGGAGAATTGTTAATCCCGATCCATGCAGTAAGAGTGTTTTGAATGCATTCACTTTGAATTGGTATTTTCTCCATCATAATTATCATCCTAATGATTGTGAATCTTTCTTCACAATAATTAGACTGGGACAATTTATTTGTGAAAATGTATGTATTGCCAAAAGCGGACCACATCTAAAATCGGGTCAAGTTATAATTGTTCACATTGACTCTGTAGTAATAAGATCGGCTAAGCCTTATTTGGCCACGCCAGGAGCAACCGTTCATGGCCATTATGGAGAAATCCTTTACGAAGGAGCTACATTAGTTACATTTATATATGAAAAATCGCGATCTGGTGATATAACGCAGGGTCTTCCAAAAGTGGAACAAGTGTTAGAAGTACGTTCAATTGATTCAATATCGATAAACCTAGAAAAGAGAGTTGAGGGTTGGAATGAGTGTATAACAAGAATTTTTGGAATTCCTTGGGGATTCTTAATTGGTGCTGAGTTAACTATCGTGCAAAGTCGTATCTCTTTGGTTAATAAGATCCAAAAAGTTTATCGATCTCAAGGGGTGCAGATCCATAATAGGCATATAGAAATTATTGTACGGCAAATAACATCAAAAGTATTGGTTTCAGAAGACGGAATGTCTAATGTTTTTTCACCCGGAGAACTAATTGGATTGTTCCGAGCAGAACGAACGGGACGCGCTTTAGAAGAAGCCATCTGTTACCGACCCATATTATTGGGAATAACGCGAGCATCTCTGAATACTCAAAGTTTCATATCCGAGTCGAGTTTTCAAGAAACTGCTCGCGTTTTAGCAAAAGCTGCTCTCCGCGGTCGTATCGATTGGTTGAAAGGCCTAAAAGAAAACGTTGTTCTAGGCGGTATGATACCCGTCGGTACCGGATTCAAAAGATTCGTGCAAGGCTCAAGGAAACATAAAAAGATGCCTTTGAACAGCAAAAAGAAGAATTTATTCGAGGGGGAATTTAGAGATAGAGATTTTTTATTCCACCAGAGAGAGTTATTTGATTCTTGCATTTCAAGAAATTTCTATGATACATCAGAATAAGCATTTCTAGGATTTAATGATTCCTAAGAGCGGATTCATCCTTTTATTTTAATTAATCGTGGTCCTGTGATTTGTTTCATGTGATTTATTAATAGTAATAAAGAAAATAAGGAATAGAATGAAATTAATTGCTTGGATCGTATATCAACATCCAATCTCCGGGAAAAGATAAGGTTCCATCGGAACAATTATTTATTTCAGGGTACCCTCTCTCTCTTTCTTTGTTTGAAAAAGAAAGAGAGAGAGAGGAAGTGTGGGTAGAAATGATAAAAAGATATTGGAACATTAATTTAGAAGAGATGATGAAAGCGGGAGTTCATTTTGGTCATGGTACTAGAAAATGGAACCCAAGAATGGCCCCTTATATCTCTGCAAAACGTAAAGGTATTCATATTACAAATCTTACTAGAACTGCTCGTTTTTTATCAGAAGCTTGTGATTTAGTTTTTGATGCAGCAAGCAAGAGAAAACAATTCTTAATTGTTGGTACCAAAAATAAAGCAGCGGATTCAGTAGCCCGGGCTGCAATAAGGGCTCGGTGTCATTATGTTAATAAAAAATGGCTCGGCGGTATTTTAACGAATTGGTCTACTACAGAAACTAGACTTCAAAAGTTCAGGGACTTGAGAATGGAACAAAAGACCGGTAGACTCAACCGTCTTCCGAAAGGAGATGGGACTCGATTGAAGAGACAGTTAGCTCACTTGCAAACATATCTGGGTGGGATTAAATATATGACAGGGTTACCCGATATTGTAATACTCGTTGATCAGCAAGAAGAATATACGGCTCTTCGGGAATGTATCACTTTGGGAATTCCAACCATTTGTTTAATTGATACAAACTGTGACCCGGATCTCGCAGATATTTCGATTCCAGCGAATGATGACGCTATAGCTTCAATCCGATTAATTCTTAATAAATTAGTATTTGCAATTTGTGAGGGTCGTTCTAGCTATATACGAAATTCCTGATTAATAATAAGATAAAGAAATTATTTTGTGAACTCCATATATTTATGGATATATAATCGGTTACTATTTGTCAATCGTGCAAAAGAGATAAAAATAACTAGCTATATTATGTGATTTGTTGATATTTAAAATATACAATTTTAGTAGGCAAATAAAAAAAACGATGGTTGAATCAAAATAATTCCTTTTAAAGTTTTCTTTCAGGGGGTAGTATGAATGTTCTATCATGTTCCATCAACATCCTAAAAGGGTTATATGATATATCTGGTGTGGAAGTAGGCCAGCATTTCTATTGGAAAATAGGAGGTTTCCAAGTACACGCCCAAGTACTTATTACTTCTTGGGTTGTAATTGCTATCTTATTAGGTTCAGCCATTGTAACTGTTCGGAACCCCCAAACCATTCCAACTGGCGGTCAGAATTTCTTCGAATATGTCCTTGAATTCATTCGAGATGTGAGCCAAACTCAGATCGGAGAGGAATACGGCCCATGGGTCCCCTTTATTGGAACGATGTTTCTATTTATTTTTGTTTCTAATTGGGCGGGTGCACTTTTACCTTGGAAGATTATAGAGTTACCTCATGGGGAGTTAGCTGCACCTACGAATGATATAAATACTACCGTTGCTTTAGCTTTACTTACGTCAATAGCCTATTTTTATGCGGGCCTTAGCAAAAAAGGATTAGGTTATTTCAGTAAATACATTCAACCAACTCCAATTCTTTTACCCATTAACATTTTAGAAGATTTCACAAAACCCTTATCACTTAGCTTTCGACTTTTCGGAAATATATTAGCGGATGAATTAGTAGTTGTTGTTCTTGTTTCTTTAGTACCTTCAGTGGTTCCTATACCTGTCATGTTCCTTGGGTTATTTACAAGTGGTATTCAAGCTCTTATTTTTGCAACTTTAGCTGCGGCTTATATAGGCGAATCCATTGAGGGGCATCATTAACGAATTTTGTTTTGAAATAGACTTTTTTATCTTATAGTCTAAGGCAATCTATTCTTGTTCAAGATAATCTACTTATACTTAGTGAACATAAATATACACATAAATAGAAAAAAAGTTTATAACGATCTAAAGGAATAGTAAAAACAAAAAGGAAAGAAATATAAAAGAGTTTTGTCCTAAACGATCTTTTTCCTAGAATTCGTTTGAATCATTTATACTTTCGTCCAATCAATTTTTTTTTTGGCTTGATTATTTTGTTCATTCAATTCCAATCCAATTTTAGGAGTCATAATCTGAATAAGAGTTGTTTCCAACATGTGATTAAAAAAAGGGGTTTTTTCTATAGAGATAGAGCTATTTCTATTTCACTCGGTTTTATTCAATTCAATAGATTGACTAATAATAAAATATTAATAAATTATAAAAAAAAATAATAAAATAACTTACAAGAAAACAAAGACTTATATTTCTATGCAATGATTCAGACTAATGAATTTGTCCATTTAGATTGATTGTATCCAAGTGGGATAATGATAAGGAAGAGAATAAAAAAAAATGGATTATTATTATTTACAAGAGTGAAATCAAACTAAGTTTATGGAATATATATATAAATAATGGAATAATGGCTATAACTCAATTTTCTTTTTGTGAATATTTCAGCATCTAAAAAATTATTTTAGAATCCGATTGAATTTAAGATACGAATAGTTGGTTTACGTTATGGAAGAAAGACGTGTATATGCAATATTAACTATTTATATAGTTAGATATTCGTTAAAAGATA